TGTAACTGCTCGCGATATCATGGTAGCTCCTTATGTGGAAATCATTGATAATACACAACATATAGCTAGCTTGACGAAAAGAATTGATTTATATATGAAATTAGAAATTCAGAAAAACCGCGGTTATCGAATAAAAAGTTCAAAAAATACCTTACAAGATGGAAGTTATCCTACAGATGCTGTATTCATGCCTGTTCGAAATGCCAATTATAATATTTATTCTTATTTGGATAGGGTTGCAAGAGAAGAGATACTTTTTTTTGAAATATGGACAAATGGAAGTTTAACTCCTAAAGAAGCACTTCATGAAGCTTCACGGAAGTTGGTTGATTTATTTAGTCCCTTTTTAAATACAGAAGAAGAAAACGCCCATTTAGACGAAAATCAACACAAGATTAATTTACCATTTTTTACCTTTCATGAAAACGTAGAGAAATGCAAAAAAAAAAAAAGACTTTCATTTGATTTTGATTGACGAATTAGGATTGCCTCCCAGAATCTATAATTGCCTCAAAAGATAAAATTTTCCTTATACAGTATCATCGTATCGTTAACGATCTTTTGAATTATATATAATAAGAAGAATCTATTTTTTGAGTTCTATGGGGCTAGAACTCAAAAATTTTATCCTAAAAACCCGTGGAGGTACCAAAAAATGCCCAAAATTGGAAAAATACTGCAAGCGATAGCCAGCTGGATCAAAATCAACCAAAAGGAAATATTGGGATTCCTTTGGGATATAGCCGTCTGGAGTCGCGCACTAATCCTGACAACTTTTATTATATCTATAAATTTGGTATTGTACTGCGATAAGTTCGAAATGGAAGACATATTCTATAGATTAGGACCACTTTTTTTCACAAGTTTGGTCCTAAATTTAATTTACTATGGAATATATTTTCTCTTTTCGAAAATGTAATGGAAATAATAAGTCAGTGAAAGGATCTCCTAGACCCAGGAAAACATGCACGAAAGACAGATCAGAAAAAGAATGTCTAGGAGCATAAGCACATGGATAAGGTCACACTAAGACGTCAATTTTGGATCCAAATTCGAGATTTTCCTTATACAGTATCATCGTATCGTTAATGATCTTTTGAATTATATATAATAAGAAGAATCTATTTTTTGAGTTCTATTCCTGGGTAGGGGATAGAACTCAAAAATTTTATCCTAAAAACCAGTGGAGGTAACAAAAATGCCACTTTTTCCTAGTATTAGTAATAAAAAAAAGATTAGGATTCCAAAAGTGCCTGTTGTTCTGTCAGAAGACCAAGAAGAAGAAGAAATCGACTTCGAAGAAATCGAAATCGAAAAAGAAATGGCAATCGAAAAGGAAGAAGAAAAAGTAAAAGTACGTTGGATTAACTTACACAAGTTTCTTTTTGAAGCTGGGATTGTTTTTTTAAGCGAAAAGCTTAATAGGAAAAAAGGTAAAATCATATTAGGTCTTATTACTTATCTAGCGATATTACATCCTATCGGAGAGTTGCATTTGTTTCTAAACAACTGCGTTTCCGGGTGCCTACGAACAGCTCTTACAATGCACGATGCAATCCAACAGCTGCCAAGACCCGGACATACAGTAGGATGTGGAATGACTGCTTCAGTGGGATCGCTTATCCTCGTTTCAGGACACGAACGCCTAGCGCAGCCTCACGCTAGGATCTTGATTCAGAAACCTAAATTAAAACTTTCAATTAAAAGAAAGAAAAAGAATCCTAATCCTAATAATCCTAATCCTAATAATCCTAAAAATCCTAAAAATCCTAATCCTAATAATCCTAATCCTAATAATCCTAATCCTAATAAAAGAATTATTATCTGTAAAAGGATTAAAAGGAAAAGAAAGAATCTTAGGCGCTACTTTGATGTTCACGAGGCCAAAAAGCAGTTTGATATTCTTACTGAATACTTCCACGAGATTTTTGTAGAAAAAACAGGGCAATCCTACGATATTATACAAAAAGACCTGCAAGAAAACGTTGTGATGTCAGCAAAGGAAGCCCAAGATTATGGAATTATTGATCGTCTTACGACCGATTTTAAAATGCAATCTTTGTTACACAAAGCTTTCTTACCAAATCTAGATGATAATTTCGAAGAAAATCGAGATGATACTCCAGGATGGAGATAGGGGGTATTTATTTTAGATATCAAATTCATATTAGAAAAGCTGTGTTTTTTAGCAGTGTGGAGTGGGAGAGCAACTGGAATGTCCCCTTTTGTGGCTATTTTTCGGATAGTGTTTACTAATTTCTCCATAAAAGACGTAGTGGTTTATATGACAACACTATTTTAAGTTACTTGTGTTCTGAATTTTCTTTACGTTTTGTTGTAGGCTATCTTTGGAACTGCATAAGATAAGATAGAAAATTTGTAGTCAACAAGTAATTAATTTAGCAGAATCAAAGTTAAAATACGAAGAATAGGGTTTTCTTTGGTGGCAGCGGATAATTCTATTTTGACTAATATTCTTAATTAGTAATTAAGAATATTAGTCAAAAGAGTGCATTTTTTTTGAGGGAAATTAGGCAAATAAAACGAATTTCATCTTTCATGGACGTTGCTAAGATCCTTCCATTTATTTAGCAGCACCTTAGGATGGCATAGCCTTAAAGTGAAAGGCGAGGTTCAAACGAATTTCATCCAAGTAAAGAATGATTCCTTTTGAATAAACGTTTTTTTGCACTTTTTTTTTTCGATGGATCTTTTTGATTATCGTCTCCTATCTTGCAAAAATGGAAACAAACTTAGGTAAGTACTTAAAAAAAACATGCATAAATCATAGATAAAATGACTAGTTAGTATTAGTCATTATTTTTCCTTTTTATTTTATATGAAAAAAAGTCGTATGGAAAAAACGTCGTATGAAAAAAAAGAAAAGAAGAAAAAAAAATAGCTGTAAAATATGGTTAGAGACAAAACAAACCCTGAGATTGCAGGATATTCTGATCCAACGCCAAGAACTAAAAGAGGTTTTTGTTGAGGGAAAGGACGGATGGCCCCAATACTCTTTAATTCTAGAGACGTATTTAGACTATGACTTCGAATTAATTTTCGAGGAAGAGATTGTATAGCGTATACAGGTATTCCCGCGAAACCAGAAATGCTAGTAAAAAAAGGCTCTCGGAGAGCCGGGAAAGCGAGGACGAAAGACAGATCAGAAAAAGAATGCCTAGAAGCATAAGCACATGGATAAGGTCATACTAAGACGTCAATTTTGGATCCAAATTCGAGATTTTCCTTATACAGTATCATCGTATCATTAACCATTTTTTTGTTCTATCCCTGGGTAGGGGATAGAACTATACAATTTTATCCCCAGGACCATAGAGGTAAGTATGCCAAGGAATTTTGAGAATCTAGAAAGTCGGCTTATTCGTCTTAGCAGACGAATAAGCCGTATTTGCCGCAGAGTAATACGACTTCTTAAATCACGACTTCGTTCGCGCGAACAAAGCGGCTTATTCGAATATAAGGAACTGACTTCCTTACACGACGAACTGACTCGCTTAGACAAAGCGCTGACTTGCTTCCACAAAGAACAAGAACAAATTGACTTGGAACAAAAAGAAGTCGACTTCGAAGAAGAAGAAATCGACTTCGAAGAAGAAGAAATCGACTTCGAAGAAGAAGAAATCGACTTCGAAGAAGAAGAAATCGACTTCGAAGAAGAAGAAAAAAATAGCTGGTTAGAGACAAAACAAACCCTGAGATTGCAGGGTATTCTGATCCAACGCCAAAAACTAAAACAGGTTTTTGTTGAGGGAAAGGACGGATGGCCCCAATACTCTTTAATTCTAGAGACGTATTTAGACTATGACCTCGAATTAATTCTCGAGGAAGAGATTGTATAGCGTATACAGGTATTCCCGCGAAACCAGAAATGCTAGTAAAAAAAGGCTCTCGGAGAGCCGGGAAAGCGAGGACGAAAGACAGATCAGAAAAAGAATGCCCAAAAGCATAAGCACATGGATAAGGTTACACTAAGACGTCAATTTTGGATCCAAATTCGAGATTTTCCTTATACAGTATCATCGTATCGTTAACCATTTTTTTGTTCTATCCCTGGGTAGGGGATAGAACTATACAATTTTATCCCAAGGACCTTGGAGGTAACAAAAATGCCACTTAAGATTCCAAATGTGACTTCTTTTGAGGATCTAGAAGAACAAGAAGAAGAAATCGACTTCGAAGAAGAAGAAATCGACTTCGAAGAAGAAGAAATCGACTTCGAAGAAGAAAAAGAATATTGGATTAAGTTACACAGTATGCTTTTGTACAAAAGGGTTCTTATTTTAAGAAAAGTTACTAGGAAAAGGGGATATTTCATAACATCTATTATTTTCCATCTGACTATGAAAGATTATACCCAACCTGTAAATTTGCTTCTAAACAATTGTGTTGCCGGACACCTAGCAACTGCAATTGCAGTACAAGAGGCAATCCAAGGGATGCCAACAGACATAAATACAATAGTATGTGGAATGACTGCTTCAGTGGGATCTTTTGTCCTACTTTCAGGAGACATGCGCCTAGCAGAGCCTCGCGCTAGGGTGCTGATTCAGAGACCTAAATTTCGAATGAAAAAGAAAAGGAGGTGTGAGTTCCGTAAGTTTAAGTTCGGGCGTCGGAAGTCCATGGACGCGCTTCGTCGTATTGAGGACTACATCTGCAAGATTTATGTAGAAAAAACGGGGCAATCCTACGATATTATACAACAAGACCTGAAGAGAACGCGGTTGATGTCAGCAAAAGAAGCCCAACATTATGGAATTATTGATCGTATTATGAGGGTGGATAATATTCTCTTACTATAAGAAAATCTAGTTCCAGTGGGTATTGAGTTTACTTTTTTGTTTATTAATTAAATCTTTGTCAAAGTTCGACAAAAATCTAGATGCTAATCTAGAAGAAAATTTAGATTTTCTTCTAGATGAAAATCCGGAAGAAAATCGGATTCCCGTGGGTTTTGAGTTTCCTTCTTTGTTTATTAAATCTTTGTTAGATTTCAACAAAAATCTAGACGATAATCCAGATGGAGATAATACAGGAGACCAATAAAAAAATTCTACTGGCAAGGCTTATTTTTTTAGTAACCTGGAGTGCCAAAACGTGCGTACTGTCCCCTTTAAGTGGCTATTTTTCTATTGATTTTTACCTCGACCCCCCCAAAAAAAAAAAAAGATATTTTTTAACTGAATTTTGTTATCGTGCGGAACTGCATAGGATAAGATAGAAATTTGTAGTCAACAAGTAATTGGTTTATCAGAATCAAAGTCAAAATACGAAGAATAGGGTTTTCTTTAGTGGCAGCGGATAATTCTATTTTGACTAATATTCTTAATTACTAATTAAGAATATTAGTCAAAAGAGTGCATTTTTTTTGCGGGAAATTGGGCAAATAAAACGAATTTCATCTTTCATGGACGTTGCTAAGATCTTTCCATTTAGCAGCACCTTAGGATGGCATAGCCTTAAAGTGAAGGAAGTGAAAGGCGAGGTTCAAACGAATTTCGTATCGATTGGTTGAAAGGCTTGATGTTATGTTGCCTTTAAGGCAACCTAAGAGCCTTCTCGTTGCACTTGACAACTCATCGTTTTTCAGATAGTATCTTTGAAAAAAGCAAAATAGTGTGGTCGGGGAAGTTAGAGCATATACAAATTGAAATATTAATATAAAAATTCAATATCTAGAATCTATGGAAACCCATTATTCAATTAAAATGAAATAATTGAAAAAGAAATGAAAATGACAGTAGTACAGCTTAAACCCCCTTATTTCGGTTTCGATGACAGCGTATTCATCAAGCCGTCGTCGTGTGTAGCGAGTAAGGCAATAAGGTTTCTGTTAGTGCTATACTTTGTCGTTCATAGTAAGGTTTAGAAGATAATCCGAATCGAATAATTCAAAAAAATCTTATAATAATATTGTATAATTTATACAATATTATTTATTATAATAATATTCTATTATTCTATTCTCTTCATTTTGTCTTAATTCTTTGTCTTAATTCTATAGGGTTTAATAATCGATTAAATACATTATTCTAAATAAATACATATTTGTAAAAAAGGGGGGTTTTATGGTAAAAAATTCATTTATTTCCGTTATTTCACAAAAAGAAAAGGAAGAAAACCAGGGATCTGTTGAATTTCAAGTATTCCGTTCTACCAATAAGATACGAAGACTTTCCTTACATCTGGAATTGCACAAAAAGGACTATTTATCTCTGAGAGGTCTGCGAAAATTTGTAGCAAAACGTCTAAAAAAAATAGTAAAGGAGCAATGTACCATGAATGGAATCAAATATGCAGTATTTACAAACAAAAGTATTCGGTTATTCGAGAAAAATAATAATATTATTAATGTCAAATCAGGATTAACTAATATATTCTATATAAATATAAAAAACTATTCTACTAAAATAGAAAGGGGGGGCCGTAAATATGGGAATAAAGGCATTTATTTATAAACTACTTAACAGAATATTCAATTCTGTTATGGGGTCCGGACTCTTTTGTGGATTTATAACCGCATCCACCGTAGGTCTCGGATATTTCTTCGTTGTATCCAGCTTCTTCAAAAAAGACATCCAGAAACGGGTAGCAGCAATGACTGGTTTTCTTATGGGACAGTTCGTGATGTTCACATCGATCTATGATGGGCCGCTACATCAAGTATTAGTTCAACCTCATAACCTAATTATGCTATTTCTAAGCTCGTTTTTCGTTCAGCTCTTCTGGACCAATCTAAAAACTTTGCGCAACACGGAGTTTTTGCATCCTGAAGATGCTATCATTAAAAGAAGGCGCGTGCTCCGCCTTCAATTGGAATTTATGCTGAATTTCTTTGTGCAATTATGCAACCCCTACCTTGAACCTGATTCAATGGTACCCAGATTAGTCAGCATTTTTCTCTACAACAACGAAAATAAGATCTTATTTGTAATATATAGTTTTCTTGGTTGGTTAATTGGTCACGTTTTCTTCATGATTTTGTTTATGAAATTGTTCCAATTCATAATAGATTGGGTACGTAATCATTTTTTTGAATCTTAAATTAAATAAGTGAAATAGAGAAAGCTTTCTCTATTTCACTTATTCGACTGGATCTTACGGAGCCTGCTCATGTACGACATGATTCGGATCTGATCATAGAAAAGATTCTCTTCAAGTGAACCAGCCTATCCTTTGTATGGCGCTTGCACGGTGGTTGGAACAAAGACACATTTGGTTGTTAATTTCAATGTGGCAGATAGATAAAGGCATATATCTGCACGGACCAATCAATCGTTCAAGTCATAATCAAAAAATGAAATTATGAAAAACCCTTTGCTTGGTTATATTCTTTTTCTACGAGATGGCGGAAATTCCTTCTACCGACCGCATTCCTAGTCATAGTATGTAGATTGTGAAGAAGACTATTTGAATTTAAACCTTCTTTGTTTTTTTTTACCAAAAATTGGGGTGGTGTGACTATGTAACTCGTGTCAG